GATTCGGGGCAAGTGTTCGGATCTATTATGACATAGCGATTGGGTGCTCAACGGACCTTTTTCGCTTTTAACCGCTTTTCCGGTCTGACGAAAAAAGGCCTTTTGTGCAATCTCTTGTATTCATATCTGAATGTATAAGTGCCATATGGATCTACTTGGATGAAACATAATAAATACCTTATTACTCTAATTACAAATACTCTAATTAAAAATCACAAGATAATTTCATTAGTAATCGATAAGATAAAGATCATTCCGATATCTTATTTATCTTTATCTATATTTTAATTTAACCACTCAAAAGTATCTTTTTTTGTTTTGGTTTTATTAGCTATATTCTATACTGTATTCGTACCATTTAATTTATCCTTACTTATGAGACACCATACAAAACAAAATAGAAGAATGAGTTTAGAAAGAGATATAATGAAATTCCTTGATTGGATCTTCTTCTCAGGGAAACGATCCATTTTTTTTTTATTTAATTAATTAAATTTGATGGATCCAACTAACCTAACCCCCTTTTTTCATGAATTAAAAAGGGGAGTGGTCTTATTCGAACCGTCCCGTTATCTTCAACCAATTATGTGCTTCAATATAATTACCCGGAGTAAGCGCTATAGCTTGTTTCCAATACTCAGCGGCTTGATCGGACCAAGCCTCCGCAATTTCAGAATCACCCTGTTGAATGGCCTGTTCTCCCCGGTCGGAATAGGTAAGTCAATTCCTTTCCTTAGAACCGTACTTGAGAGTTTCCTACCTCATACGGCTCAGCAATCAGTTCTTTAGGCGTCCCGTCTTAATCTACCCTATCTAACTAAATTCAATTTCTGAGAAATTGATCCCATTTTTGGGGGTTAACAAGTTAATTACATAAGTTTCAAACTCTAATTTAAATCAATAAATCCGTTTTATCTTTTCTCCCACCTTCAGAAGAATGAAACATAGGTATGGTATTTCACCATATTTTTAGAATTTTCTGAAAGGTAACTATCTTGCTTTCATATATGAAATTCATATAGTATAGAATTTTTGAAAAAGACTTTCTTCTATAAATATAAGATATAAGAAAAAAGGCTTACTCTCTTTGGGATCTGATGCTACACCGCTGCTCAATACCTTAGTGGATCGACTCTATTACATAAGTCGATTCCTAATTTTGATCTTATATCATGAGATAAATAAGCAGTTCTTATTGTATTAACTGAGAACCTCGCTAATTGATCTTTACGGTGCTTCTTCTATCAATTCGATCCTTTATCCATAGAAAAAGTATATAGGCCACACCCATTTATTCCTATTTGGTATTTTTTTTGTTCCCGGGAAATCTCTTTCTTTGCTACAGCTTATAAAAATCGTTGCTTTGGACGATGCATATGTAGAAAGCCTATTTTTTTCTAGTATTTCATTTACTAGCCGATTTGATCCTTTTTTTTTTCTTTCTATAGTCTATAGTGGAGATAGTCGCACGTAATGACAGATCACGGCCATATTATTAAAAGCTTGTGGTAAGAATGGATTCCGTTCTAGTGCCCGAAAATAATATTCCAAAGCCTTCGTATGCTCTCCATTACTTGTGTGTATAAGGCCTATGTTATAGAGTATATAACTTCGATCATAGGGATCAATTTCTGATCGCATAGCTTCATAATAATTTTGTAAAGCTTCCGCATAATTTCCTTCAGATTGAGCCGACATCCGTTACGGTCGTCATTCTATTCAAAGAATCCCCGTTCCAGAACCGTACGTGAGATTTTCTTTCATCTCATACGGCTCCTCCTTTACTTTCTGTGCATAGGAATAATCCGCGGGATCAAAAAAAATATCCTTTTATGAACTGATAGGGGCTGGTATTTTTACAAGAAATCCCTAGCCATCCTTCCTGCAAGAGGTTTTTTTTTCTTAACACCAATCATATAAGTGTTAGATAGAAATGGTAACTCCAACATTTTCTTTGTCCCTAACGCCCCTATTTCCAGGAATTAGTCACTTCAACGATCTTCGATGGTTATACGGGTATCCAAAATACAAACGAGATGGATGTTTGTTGTCCCAACCACTCTTCTTAGTCCCGATACAAATAAGTAAAGGGGGTAATTTATAACAAAGTTTTCGTGTTGTTGATTCCTAGGTGTAGTGCTTCTTCCCCTATGCCACCTATTAGTACAGTAGAATAGACTAGGATTGACCCGCAATATAGAACCTATAGGTGTAACCTTTCGCTCAATACTCAAATCGACGATTGAAGCATCTCAGGCCGCATCAATCGAGGATACACGACAGAAGGCATTGTTCTATCTCCAAACTTCACCTTCACCAAGCGCAGGTTTATTTCTATATAACATATAATTTTTTCTTTCTATCCTCAACCTGAAACATGTCTCTTTCTCGTAAGACTGATAGCTAAAAAAAAAAGAATCAAATCGCACCATCTCTGTAATAGGTAAATGCCTCTTTTTCTCCTGAAGTTGTCGGAATTATTCGTAATAAGATATTGGCTACAATTGAAGAGGTCTTATCAATAAAATTTCCATTTATCCGAGATCTAGGCATAATTAGAACCCATTCTATAATTCTTCTCATTTCCCCTCGAGGAAAATGATTTCACAAACAAAGGAATTGTACAGTACGAAATAACATAAAAAGAGACTAATTCTAAAAAAAAATATAGACTTTTCACTCAAATTGTGCCCTTTGGGCAGGGAGAGATAGGAAATATTTGAATATGATTGGATTTCATCCAAATTTTGTAGTATCCCGATGAACGGAACTATTACTAATTTCATTTAACTAAGTTTAAGAATCAAGGACTTTATGTTTCTACACTACAGATTCTGAGAACTTGATAAGTTTTGATTTGATGATTCAAAGAGGAAAAAAAAAATAGAATAGTTATTTTATAATTATAATAAAGTCACCATCATTTTTTGTTTGTATAACGTGTAGTGTATACACTATACAATCAAAATAGAAAAACCTATGGAACAATTCATCCATTTGTAATAGATCCATGGGGTAGGTAATTAGAGGAGTTGCCGTTGAGAAATCTGGGATTGGAAAAGCATTTTTGATTCCTATAGAACCATAGTCTAAATGTAACCATAGTATAAAATATAGATCTTTTGGTTGATTTATTCTAAGTTAAGTCATTGGTCTTATCCGGTATAATATAGGTAATATTTATAAATATAATCAAAATAAGAAAAGATCATCGTCTTAACAAACATTAATGAAATATCCCCCTTTTCAAGAAAAAAAAAGTTTTTTATTCTTTTACCTATACCTAGAATAGAAGTAAAAGAAATATTGAATATTTTGATTTGAAGATTTTAGGAAAAGTTTTACATTTCCATTAGACTAGATTGGTTGTACCTGTACTGCAATAATACGAATTACTCGCTATTCACTCGGTTTATGATCAATAATAAGATTATGTTATGTAGGAGAGATGGCCGAGTGGTTCAAGGCGTAGCATTGGAACTGCTATGTAGGCTTTTGTTTACCGAGGGTTCGAATCCCTCTCTTTCCGTTTCTGTACCTTCACCTAATTCACCAAGGTTACTTAACACAATGTATCAAATAACAATTTATACCAGTATTTCTATTCTATAAGACCCTTATTTGCTAGAGATTTTCTATTACTAATTACTGCGGTATGTAAAAAAAAAATATCGAAAGGCACGAAAAAATTTGACTGCCAATTGTTGTGATACATAAATTGGAAAAATCTGGATAAAAAAGCCCTTAGCTTAAACTTTGATTTCTATTAGATTTAGATAGATATATATATATATATATATATCGATATCGATTGGTGAAAGGTAGGCAAAATTGTCCGAACCTTTTTCCTTTTTATTTTGTTAGGTCAAGTCTGACGAGAATAATGTTCTACGACTAAGAGCTCATTTATTTTCAAACCGATCCATTTACTATCTATTATTTGATTTACTAATCCTTTATTATGGAATGAGTCAATAGTCAAATGTTTTGGCACCTCCTCATGGGAGGAGGAAGCAATATTATTTTGAATCAGAGCTTTCGATCTTTGCCTATCCTTTGTAGCAATAATATCTCGGGGTTTGCAACGATAACTTGGTATATCTACTATACGACCATTAACTAAAATATGTCTATGGTTAACTAATTGCCTGGCTCCAGGAATGGTCGAAGCCATGCCCAATCGAAAAAGGATGTTATCCAAACGCATCTCAAGTAGTTGTAGTAAAACCCGACCTGTTGATCCTTTGGCTTTTCCAGCGATATGCACATATCTAAGTAATTGTCGCTCTGTCAGACCATAATGAAAACGCAATTTCTGTTTTTCTTCTAGACGAATACGATATTGTGATCTTTTACCAGAGCGCAATTGGTTTTTAAGATCACTTCCGGATCTAGGTCTTTTACTAGTTAGTCCTGGTAAAGCCCCCAGACGGCGTATTTTTTTGAAACGAGGTCCTCGGTAACGAGACATAAAAACTCCTTTATTTTTTTTATTGAAATTTACAGAAAAATCTAAATTAAGTAAGATTGAACTAAAGCATAAACAAAGCAAAGAAAAATTTACGGAAGTACTACAAACAAGAATGAAACGGATTGTATCCATATACAGATTTTGTTGTATATGTTTTATTTTTATTTATTTTATATTTAAATATTAAATAATATAATATTATTTAATTAAAAATAATTATATTTAATTAAATAATATAAATTACTATTATAATATTATATACTATTATAATATTATAAATAATATAAATTACTATTATAATAAAATATAAATTACTATTATAATAATAATAACTATTCGAGGTTAAGACTACCTTTTATGTTTGTTCTGTAGAGGTCTAATTAGTCCAATCTTTTATTCATAGTTGGAGGTTGTCGTGGCATAACATAATAGATGAGCAACTCGACATTTGGAGAAAAGAAAGAGAGAGGAGTCTTTTCAATATTCCTTGATCTCAAGGGGAGATCATCAATCATGGAAAAAGAAAAGAAAATAAGGGAAAAGCCGGCTATCGGAGTCGAACCGATGACCATCGCATTACAAATGCGATGCTCTAACCTCTGAGCTAAGCGGGCTCATATAACAGAAACAGAAAATACAAATAATGCATAGGAATTCAGGAAATCGCGAAGATCCTCACTATTAGCAATAGCAATTCATTTTTTTCTTCTTCAAAAAAGAGAAGAATGAATATCGACCGTTCCAGTATTCCAAATTCCACTGGAAAAATGAAGTAGGGAAGGACATAGATATATGGGATATATCTTATCCATATTGAATTGCAGATACATCAATGATAGAATCCATTTTTATTAGATTGATATTGATATGCGTCATCTGATAGAGATTAAAACGAGAGAGAATAGGTAAGGTAAAAAATCTCAGTAAATACTTTTTCGCTATAGGAATCAGTATCTAATTAATTCAACGTTTCTAAAAAAAAATAAATAAAAGAAGTAGAAGGGATCACAATAGAATTTTGGTCTCAAATCAAAAGGGGATATGGCGAAATTGGTAGACGCTACGGACTTGATTGCATTGAGCCTTGGTATGGAAACCTACTAAGTGGTAACTTCCAAACTCAGAGAAACCCTGGAATAAAAAATGGGCAATCCTGAGCCAAATCCTTGTTTTGAGAAAAAGGATAGGTGCAGAGACTCAATGGAAGCTGTTCTAACGAATGGGGTTGATTGCATTGCGTTGGTAGCTGGAATTCTTCTTTCTATCCAATTTACAGAAAGGATAACCCTATATACTTAATACGCACATATATATATATACTGACATATCAAACGATTAATCACGACCCGAATCCATAAATTGGATTTATATTATAAAATATATTATAAATAATTTTATGAAAAATGGAAGAATTATTGTGAATCCATTCCAAACAAATTGAAGTAAGAGTCGAATATTCAGTGATCAAATCATTCACTCCAGAGTCTGATTGATCTTTTTAAAAAAAAAAAAAAAAAAAATGATTAATCAGACGAGAATAAAGAGAGAGTCCCATTCTAGATGTCAATACCGACAACAATGAAATTTATAGTAAGAGGAAAATCCGTCGACTTTAGAAATCGTGAGGGTTCAAGTCCCTCTATCCCCACCCAATAAAAACCCATTTGACTTCCTAAGTCTTTTTCCTCTTTTTCGTCGGTGGCTCAAAATTCACTATGTTTTCCATTTACTCTACTCTTTCACAAAAAAAAAGATCTGAGCATTTTATGTTTAGCCCAAGTTTTTGTGCAATACACGTACAAATGAAGATATATGTACAAAGACTCTTGAGTAGTGAATTATTCACTATTTGCAATCTACGTTGTTAGGTTACCCTTACACTTATAAATATCAAAAAGTCTTCCTTTTTAAGACCCCAAAATTCCAGGGTAAGGGTTTAAAATTTTTTTTTGTCCTTTTAATGGACATAAACACAAGCCCTCTAATCTAATAAGATAAGGTGATGCATGGAAAAGGGTCGGGATAGCTCAGTTGGTAGAGCAGAGGACTGAAAATCCTCGTGTCACCAGTTCAAATCTGGTTCCTGACATATGATTAATTATCGAAAAAATACTCATAGAAATTCATCGAGACAGGTCGGGATACATATTCATTACGTTAATCGTCTAGAGCATGATACATACTTATTCATTTAGGTCTATAGCTATAGACCATATCATTTTAAGATGAGTAAAATCCAAAATAGATGTATGGTAAAAATTTTTGATTATGTTCCCTTTTATTTTTTGTGTTTATATTATGACCTCTTTCATTCAAAAATATTTTTGAATTTTTAAATTTGAATTCTATTATTATATTAATATTAAAATTTCTATTATCATTATTAATATCTATTAATAATAATAATGAATAATGATTTTTTTTTTTTATAAATTTTTTTTTTAATAATTTAATAAATAATTAAATAAAAATAATAAATTTAAATTGAAAATGAAATAAAGTAATAAATACAAATAAATAAAGTATGTAAATAATAAAGTATCAAATATTAAAAAAGTATTAAGAGTATTAAAAAAATAAAAGTATTAAAAAAGAAAAAAAAAGTCTAATCTATAGGAATTGAAGGAAAAAAATCGACAGGATGCATTTCCTATATATACAGTACAAATTTAATCCAATCTTTTTTGATTGTTGAATTTGGAATTTTCCTTCATATTCTATTTCTTCACTCTTACTTACTTTCTGGGATTTATCTACGTGATATGCGCGGTACAAAGTTCATGTTACAGAACCCTTTTGATTCATTCTATTGTCTCTGCTTATCAAAAACGGATATCCTCAAAATGGGGTTGGGGAATAATATCAATGAACCCTCCCCTCTATTAGCTCATCAAAAATACGAATTAGAATCAAGTTACTCTGTTTCATCTAGAAGAGAACATAAAAGTATTCCTTGACTTGAAATCGAGAGTCGTGTCATATACGTGAACATTAGTTTCTTATCATTCAATGAGCATCTTGTATTTCAT